ATTTAGAATATTTTGGTGGTGGAGTTGTCCTGTGCGGGCAGTTTCAGTCGGCGGCTGGGTATTTAAGTAGTGTAAATACTCAGTAGTGCTGATTAAATTTATTATATTATTATATTATTATATTATTATATTATTATATTATTATATTATTATATTATTATATTATTATATTATTATATTATTATATTATTATATTATTATATTATTATATTATTATATTATTATATTATTATATTATTATATTATTATATTATTATATTATTATATTATTATATTATTATATTGTTGCATTACTATAATATTACAATGATATAATGTACAGTAAATAATAGTTCAATACTATAGTCCTAGAGTATGCGCAGCTAAAGTGAGTTTCTAGGGGCTTGTTTGTGTTTTTAAGAAGTATTAAGATTCATAACCATCCCAGGAGTTGGGGGGGTAGGGGGGGTTTAACGCGCAAAAACGTGTACTTAGACGAGGGATGTCAGAGGGGGGACGATACAGGAGTATGTTAGGAGAAAGAGATAGCGCCTTATGCCCGTGATATCCCTAATGTGGATTCTTCAGTAGTATCTTTTCACCATTAACATCGTTTCTATTTTACAAAGACTAAATGTGCCACCTTATTCCTATAACCTTAGCGCTGCACTCTGAAAAGTAAAGTGAAAGGAAATAAAAAAAGAGAACCCCTTACACGCTGGAAAGAACGCCCGGCATGTTGGGTAACGGGCTATATGTTGGTAAATCGTTAACTTATGCCAGGGTCAAGGGACGTATGGGGAATGAACTAAGTCATGTTCCTGAAATAGGAACCAAATGCCAGGAATAGATCACTAAGTGCGACCCCCACAATTTCTGTCCTTGACCATCAATAAGAGTTAACCTAGAGGAATCACCGGTTGGTGGTCTCTCGTCTCATCTGTATTTTTAGAACTAGGGATTTTGAGTCTTGGTATGTATGGATTCCTTAAATTTTAAGGTAGAGTTTAAGTGTCATGGTTTATTTTTGAAATCATAATCTTTTATTATTACACTCTAGTCTATACACCGTACATAAGATTTACGGAGCTATATGTTTACAAGGTAGTTAATGGTTATAATACATATATGTATTTAAATCATATATGTTATGGTTAATATAAATTAATGGTTATAATACATATATGTATTTAAATCATATATGTTATGGTTAATATAAATTAATGGTTATAATACATATATGTATTTAAATCATATATGTTATGGTTAATATAAATTAATGGTTATAATACATATATGTATTTAAATCATATATGTTATGGTTAATATAAATTAATGGTTATAATACATATATGTATTTAAATCATATATGTTATGGTTAATATAAATTAATGGTTATAATACATATATGTATTTAAATCATATATGTTATGGTTAATATAAGTTAATGGTTATAATACATATATGTATTTAAATCATATATGTTATGGTTAATATAAATTAATGGTTATAATACATATATGTATTTAAATCATATATGTTATGGTTAATATAAATTAATGGTTATAATACATATATGTATTTAAATCATATGTATGTCGTGATTTAAATAGACATGTACTCAGACGGTAGTTTAGACTTAAAGAATACTAGCTTTGGGAGTTGGTGGCGGGGGTTGAATTCCCCTCTTTCTGAGCAGTAGGAAGGATTTTAACCTTCGGCATTCGGTTTACAAGACCGACGCTCTGAATGCTGAGCTACTAATGCAGCCTCAGTTGAGGGCTTTGTTTTCAACTCAGCTTGTTGCTGGCATGAGAATGAGGAAGAGGAAGAAGTATAGGAATGAGGCGATTTGGCCGATGATGACGAAGGGGTGTTCTACAGGCATGCCTCCGATTCAGGTGAGAATAACTACGTCTATGACGAGGGCTCAGAATAAGAATTGTGTTACTGGTCGAAATGTTAGTCCTCGTTGCTTGGATGTGTGTAGGATAGGTACAACTATTAGTACTAAGATTGAGAATAATAGGGCTAAAACGCCCCCTAGCTTGTTGGGAATTGAGCGGAGGATGGCATAGGCAAATAGGAAGTATCATTCAGGCTTGATGTGAGGTGGGGTAACTAGTGGGTTTGCGGGGGTGAAGTTGTCTGGGTCCCCGAGAAGGTTGGGGGAGAAGAGGGCTAGTGAAGTGAGGGCGATAAGTAGGATTGCGAACCCAAGAAGGTCTTTGTATGAGAAGTAGGGGTGGAATGGGACTTTGTCTGCGTCAGAGTTTAGGCCCGTTGGGTTGTTTGATCCTGTCTCGTGGAGGAAGAGTAGGTGGATAAGTGTTGCAGCTAAAATTACGAATGGGAGGAGGAAGTGGAAGGCAAAGAAGCGTGTTAGGGTGGCGTTGTCAACTGAGAAGCCTCCCCAAATTCACTGTACTAAGGAATTGCCAATGTAAGGTACGGCGGAGAGGAGGTTTGTAATGACGGTGGCCCCTCAAAATGATATTTGCCCTCAGGGTAGTACGTAGCCTACAAAGGCAGTTATTATTACAAGGAGGAGTAGGACTACTCCGATGTTTCATGTTTCTTTGAATAGGTAGGACCCATAATATAGTCCTCGGCCAATGTGAAGGTAGATGCAAATGAAGAAAAAAGATGCTCCGTTAGCGTGTATGTTTCGTAGGAATCAGCCATAGTTTACATCGCGGCAGATGTGGGCTACGGATGAAAAGGCTGTAGCAATATCTGATGTGTAGTGTATAGCGAGGAATAGTCCTGTAAGGATCTGGGTGATTAAACATAGGCCTAATAGGGAGCCAAAGTTTCATCATGCTGAGATATTTACGGGGGTTGGGAGGTCGACTAGGGCGTCGTTTGCAATTTTTAAGAGTGGGTGGGATTTTTGGAGTTTAGCCATTGAAAGTTCTTATAGTTAAATGATAACAATGGTTTTTCAGCTCATTATTCTTGGTTAAAGTCCATGTAAGAATTATGGCTATTTTCATATGTCTTATTTTGTTTCTTCTTGTTTTAGGGTTGGTTGCAGTTGCTTCTAACCCCTCTCCTTATTTCGCTGCATTGGGGTTGGTGCTGGTGGCGGGTGTGGGGTGTGCGGTGTTGGTTGGGCATGGGGGTCCTTTCTTGTCTTTAGTTTTGTTTTTAATTTATTTGGGGGGGATGTTGGTTGTGTTTGCTTACTCGGCAGCGCTTGCTGCTGAGCCGTATCCTGAAGCCTGGGGGAGTTGATCGGTAGTAGTAAATATGGTAGGGTATATGGTGGTAGTTTTGTTGGTTTCTGTTTTCTTTTGGGGCGGGTGGTATGAGTCTTCTTGGGGGTGTGCGGATGAGTGCGGGGAGCTGTCTGTTTTTCGGGGGGATATGGGGGGAGTTGCTTTAATGTATTCTGAGGGAGGAGGAATGTTAGTCATTAGTGCGTGAGTATTGCTTCTTACATTGTTTGTGGTGTTGGAGCTGACTCGGGGGTTAAGCCGAGGAGCATTGCGAGCGGTTTAGGGAATGATAGCAAGTGTTGCCAGGAAGAGTGTTGTCAGGGTTAGTATGAGGTAAGTTTTGATTATACCTCGTTGGATGTTGCTGGTTGTTGATACTAGGGGAAGGTTTGAGGATGTGATGGCTTTGGGGCCAGTTTTTTCTAGTCAGGTCAGGTCAATGGCTTGGCTGGCAATTGCAGATCCAAGGATCATTGTGGTTTTTGGTGCGAAGCGGTGTGAGATTGCTGGGAAGAAGCCGAGTTGGTTAAAGAAATGGGGGTTAATTGGTGTGGAGGCGGTCTTGGGTTGGTTGCTTGTAAGTGATGCTAGTTCTAGGGCGACGAGTAGGCCGATGGCTGTTACTGTAATTGCAGCTAGTTTGAGGATGGGAGGTATTGATATTACTGGTGTTTTGAGGGGGATGATGTTTGAGGTGATAAGGAGGCCTGCAATAATGCTTCCTCAGGCTAGGCGTTTGATGGAGTTAGTGACTGCAGGGTCATTCTCGTTGATGGGGGAGAGTGAGTTGAATCGGGGGAAGTTAATGGGCACGAAGGAGATGATTCGGAGGCTGTAAATGGCGGTGAAAGAGGTGGCGAGGAGGGTTAGGGTGAGGGCTCAGGCGTTTAGGTGGGAGGTGTTTAGTGCTTCGATGATGGCGTCCTTGGAGAAAAATCCTGCCAGGAAGGGGGTCCCAGTTAGGGCTAGGCTGCCAATTGTTAGGCAGGAGGATGTAAGTGGGGTGAGGTGGTGTGTGCCCCCTATTTTTCGAATGTCTTGTTCGTCATTCAAGCTGTGGATGACTGAGCCAGAGCAGAGGAAGAGTATTGCCTTAAAGAAGGCGTGGGTGCAGATGTGGAGAAAGGCTAATTGAGGCTGGTTCAGGCCGATGGTGACTATCATGAGGCCTAGTTGGCTGGATGTGGAGAATGCAACGATTTTTTTGATATCGTTTTGGGTGAGGGCACAGGCAGCAGTAAAGAGTGTTGTGATGGCACCTAGGCAGAGGCAGATGGTTAGGGCTGTTTGGTTGTTTTCTATTAAGGGGTTTAGTCGGATTAGGAGGAAGATTCCTGCAACAACCATTGTGCTGGAGTGGAGTAGGGCAGAGACCGGTGTGGGGCCCTCTATGGCTGCTGGCAGTCATGGATGGAGGCCAAATTGGGCCGATTTGCCAGTTGCGGCAATAATGAGGCCGCTGAGGGGGAGGGTGAGGTCAAGGTCTTTGGAGGTTGAAAATATCTGTTGTATTTCTCATGAATTAAGGTTTGTTGCTATTCAGGCTATGGCAAGGATGAGGCCGATGTCACCAACTCGGTTGTAGACGACTGCTTGTAGGGCTGCTGTGTTCGCGTCTGCTCGACCGTATCACCAGCCAATAAGGAGGAAGGATATAATTCCCACCCCTTCTCAGCCAATGAATAGTTGAAATATATTATTTGCTGTGACTAGAATAATTATGGCGATAAGGAAGGTAAGAAGGTACTTGAAAAATCGGTTTATATTAGGGTCTGCGTGTATGTACCAGGACGCAAATTCGAGGATGGATCATGTAACGTAGAGGGCGATGGGGGTGAAGATAATTGAGTAGTGGTCGAACTTAAGGCTGATATTGATGTCGAAGGTGTGGGTGTTTATTCAGGTTCAGTTCGTAGTGATTGTTTCTAGGCCTTCGTTGAGGAATAGGCAGAGTGGTAAGAGGCTGATGAAGAAGGCTAGCTTTACTGCCGTTTTGACGTGAGTAAGGGCCCAGTCGGGGGTTTTGGGGTTGGGTGAGAGGGTTGAGATTAGGGGGAATGTGAGGAGTACAAAAATGATAATGAGGCTAGATGTTATTATTAGCAGGGCGGGGTGCATAGCTGCTACTTGGAGTTGCACCAAGAGTCTTTGGTACCTAAGGCCAACGGATGAGCTATTATCCTTTAGAAGCAGGGTTCAAGTGAGCCCTAGAGTCTAACTAGGGTGGTGAAAATTAGCAGTTTTCATTGCTGACGAGCCTCTCTTGGTAAACGGGGGCGGTTAAGCCCCATCATTAGATTCACAGCCTAACATTTTAGTTAAACTACATTTACAGGTGGTTCATCCTCAGATTAGTTCTGGTTTGGTGATGAGTAGGATGAGGGGGAGGAGGTGGAGGGTAATCAGTAAGTGTTCTCGGGTGTGGGATGGGGTGAGGTTTAACATGTGCCCTGGGAGGGGGCCTCGCTGGGTGGTAAGGAATATAAAGAGTGAATAGCTTGCGGTAATCAGGGCGCCGGCTCCTGTCAAGATTAGAGTTCATCATGATCAGTTGAATAGTGAGGTAATAATTATTAGTTCTCCCATTAGGTTGGGGAGGGGAGGTAGAGCTGGGTTGGCGAGGCTGGCGATGAATCATCAAGTTGCTATTAGGGGGAGAATTATTTGCAGGCCTCGTGCTAGAAGCATAGTTCGGCTGTGAGTTCGTTCGTAGTTGGTGTTTGCGAGGCAAAATAGGGCTGAGGAGGTAAGGCCGTGGGCAATTATGAGAATGAGTGCTCCGCTGAAGCCTCATGGTGTTTGGATCAGGATTCCTCCGGCTACCAGGCCCATGTGGCCTACGGATGAGTAGGCGATGAGGGATTTTAGGTCTGTTTGTCGTAAGCAGATGGAGCCTGTTATGACGACACCTCATAGGGCAAAGATAATAAAAGGGTAGCTTAATTCTTTGGTGAGAGGTTCTAGTATAGTTATTATCCGTATTATGCCGTAGCCCCCTAGTTTGAGTAGAACGGCGGCAAGGATTATTGAGCCTGCAATTGGGGCTTCGACGTGTGCTTTGGGAAGTCATAGGTGGACCCCGTAGAGTGGCATTTTTACTAGGAATGCGAGTAAACAGCCTGCCCATCAGAAGCTGTGGGCATAGGATGTGAGAGGGGTGGGGTTTGAGTAGTGAAGGGCTAGGAGGGATAGGGTTCCAGTGTTGTTTTGGAGGAGTAGGAGGGCGACTAGGAGGGGGAGTGAGCCGGCTAGGGTATAAAAAAGAAAGTAAGTTCCTGCGTTTAGTCGCTCTGTTTGATTTCCTCAGCGGGTAATAATAATAAGTGTGGGGATCAGGGTGGCTTCAAATATTACATAGAATATGATTATTTCTGTAGCGCTGAAGGCTAGAATGAGGAAGAATTGAAGGGTTGTTAGGAGGGTAATGTATAGGCGTTGTCGGCTTAGGGGTTCGGCATTTGTGTGGTTTTGGCTAGCTAGGATTATTAGGGGCAGGAGTCAGCAGGTGAGGATGAGGAGGGGAGTTGAGAGGGGGTCAGTTGCTATGTACGGGTTGAGTGAGTGTCATCCTGTCTCCGACAGGTTTGGTAGTCAGGAGAAACTGGCTAGGGCGATAAGAAAGCTGTGAGCTAGGGTTGTGGGCCATAGTCATTTGGCAGGGGTAAGTCAGGCTGTTGGGGCTAATATGAGGGTAGGGATTAGAATTTTTAGCATTGTAGGAGGTTGAGGCTTTGTAGGCGGTCAGTTCCGTGGGTGCGGGCTGTAGCTACTAGTAGAGCTAGGCCTGCGCTTGCTTCACAGGCTGAGAATGCTAGGAGAAGTATGGGGGAGGCGGAGAAGTTGGTTGAGTCTAGTTGAAGGGTTCATAGGGAGAGGGCAATAAAGAGGGAGAGTATTATGCCTTCTAAGCATAGTAGGGCAGAGAGTAGGTGGAATCGGTGGAATGCTAAGCCGGTTAGGCCTAGGAGGAAAGTTGAGGAAAAAGCAAAGTGGACAGGGGTCATCAAGTAGTTCCGGAGTTAAACCAGAAGCTTTTGAGCCGAAATCAAATATTTTTTTTAGACTAACTACTTATTCGGCCCATTCTAAGCCTCCTTGGATTCATTCATAAATGAGGCCTGCTGTGAGTAGGATTAGGATGGTTGAGGCTCAGAGGAATGTGTGGAGGGGGAAGGAGAGTTGGTCTCCTCAGGGGAGGGGTAGTAGTAGAGCAATTTCTAGGTCGAAAAGGAGGAAGAGGATGGCTACTAAGAAGAACCGAAGGGAGAAGGGTAGTCGAGCTGTTCCGAGTGGATCGAAGCCGCATTCATATGGAGATAGTTTTTCATGGTCGGGGGTTATTTGGGGAAGTCAGAATGAGACGAGGGCTAAGACTAGGGAGAGGATGATGGCGATGGTGATGGCAGAGGTGACTAGGTTCATTATCTTTCCTTGGATTTTAACCAAGACCGGGTGATTGGAAGTCACTTATACTTGTTTGATACTAGAAAGATTAGGATCCTCATCAGTAGATGGAGACGTACAGGAATAGTCATACTACGTCTACAAAGTGTCAGTATCAGGCGGCTGCTTCGAATCCAAAGTGGTGGTCTGATGTAAAGTGGTGGCGAATCTGTCGTAATAGGCAGACGGCCAGGAAGGAGGAGCCGATTAAGACGTGAAGTCCGTGGAAGCCGGTTGCCACAAAGAATGTGGCCCCGTATACTCCATCTGCAATTGTAAATGAGGCTTCATGGTATTCTATGCCTTGGAGGAATGTAAAATAGCCTCCTAAGAGGATGGTTAGTGCTAGTGATTGGATTGCTTGTTTTCGTTTTCCTTCTATGATGCTGTGGTGTGCTCATGTTACGGTGACTCCTGAGGCAAGGAGAACGGCCGTATTGAGTAGGGGAACTTCAAAAGGGTCTAGTGCAGTAATACCTGAGGGGGGTCAGTAGCCCCCTAGTTCTGGGGTTGGGGCCAGGCTTGAGTGGTAGAATGCTCAGAAAAATCCCAGGAAAAATAGAACTTCTGAGGTAATGAACAGGATTATTCCGTATCGGAGTCCTTTTTGAACGGGGGGTGTATGGTGCCCCTGGAATGTCCCTTCTCGAACTACATCTCGTCATCACTGGCAGATGGTTAGGACCAGTAAGACTGTTCCCAGGGACACTAGGAGGGTGGAATGGAAGTGGAATCAGATTGCTGTTCCTGATGTTATCAATAGGGCGGCGACAGCCCCTGTTAGGGGCCATGGGCTGGGATCTACTATGTGGTACGGGTGTGCTTGATGGGCCATTAGACGTTTTCTTGGAGGTAAAGGCTTAGTAGGAGGACGAAGACATAAGCCTGAATTATGGCAACGGCGACTTCTAGAAGTGTCAGAAGGAATAGTAGTACGGTTGTGAGGACGGCTACTGAGGGCATGAGGGGGAGGAGGACGAAGGCGGCTGTGGCGATTAGTTGGATTAAAAGGTGGCCGGCTGTGAGATTGGCAGTGAGTCGGACTCCTAGGGCTAAGGGGCGGATAAATAGGCTGGCTGTTTCGATAATAATCAGTACGGGAATTAGGGGGACGGGGGTCCCTTCGGGTAGAAGGTGGGCGAGAGCGTGGGTGATTTGAGTTCGCATCCCGGTAAGTACGGTTGCAAGTCAGAGGGGGGCTGCAAATCCTATGCTGAGGGATAGTTGGGTGGTAGGAGTGAAGGTGTAGGGGAGGAGTCCTAGTATATTGGACATAATTAGGAAAAGTACGAGGGAGGTGAAAAGAATTGCTCATTTATGCCCTGCAGGTTTAATAGGGAGAAGGAGTTGTTTGGTAAAAGAGCTTATAAATCAGCCTTGGAGGGACAGGAGCCGATTGTTAAGTCAGCGAGGGGATGGGGTTGGGAAGAGGATTCAGGGGAGGGCTAGGGAGACAAAAATTAAGGGGATTCCTAGATAAGAGGGGCTAATAAATTGATCAAAGAAGCTTAATATCATGGTCAGGCTCAGGAGTCTGCTTCGAGTTTTTCTGTGCTTTGGGATGTAGGTTCATTGGGGAAGGAGTGGGCTATAACTTTGGGGGGGATTACAACTAAGAAGACTAGTCAGGAGAAAACAAGGATAGCTAACCACGGGGCTGGGTCGAGCTGAGGCATGTCGCTGAGGGTGGGGGGCAGTCACCAGTTTTTAGCTTAAAAGGCTAACGCTTTGGGCCGGTTTAGCTACTTAGCGAGGCGTCTTGAATTATTGACATGATTCAGAGCTCAAAGTGATCAAGGGGAACTGATTCAATTACAATAGGTATAAAGGTATGGTTGGCTCCGCAGATTTCAGAGCATTGTCCGTAGAAGACCCCTGGGCGGCTTGTAATAAAAGCTGTTTGGTTTAGTCGGCCTGGGACTGCGTCTATTTTAATGCCAAAGGCAGGCACTGCTCAGGAGTGAAGGACGTCTTCGGCGCAGGTGAGAACTCGAATGGGGGATTCAAGGGGGAGAATAACACGGTGGTCGGCCTCTAGGAGACGATATTGGCCTGACGTAATATCTTGTGTGGGAAGTATGTATGCATCAAAGCCGAGGTCTCCGTAGTCTGAGTACTCGTAGCTTCAGTATCATTGGCGGCCTAGTGCTTTAAGGGTTAGGTGTGGATCATTTGTTTCGTCTATTAGGTAAAGAATGCGAAGGGAGGGGAGGGCAATTAGGACAAGGATTATTGCTGGGAGAAGGGTTCAGATAATTTCAATTTCTTGGGAATCTAAGATGAGCTTGTCTGAGAGTTTGGCGGTTACTATGGCGACGATAATATATAGGACCAGGGTGCTGATAAGAAAGACGATTATTAAGGCGTGGTCGTGGAAGTGGAGGAGTTCTTCTATTAGGGGTGAAGCTGCATCTTGAAATCCTAGTTGTGTGGGATGTGCCATTATAGTTTCGAGACACACGGGAGTTCCACCCGTAATTCTGCCTTGACAAGGCAGTGTAATAATTTTACTAGTGTTTCAATTGAAGTGAAGAAAGTGGCAGAGTGGTTATGTGGCTGGCTTGAAACCAGTTTACGGAGGTTCGATTCCTTCCTTTCTCGTTAGTCTGCTCGAATTTGGACGAAAGCGGGCTGTTCGAATGTGTGGTAGGGGGGAGGGCAGCCGTGCAGTCATTCTACGTTTGTAGATGTTATAGTTACTGAGAGCACTTCTCGTTTAGCGGCAAATGCTTCTCAGATAATGAATAGGAACATAATTACAGCTACAAGAGAGACCATAGACCCAATAGAGGAGATTGTGTTTCATAGGGTGTAGGCGTCCGGGTAATCTGAGTAACGTCGGGGTATTCCAGCTAGCCCAAGGAAGTGTTGGGGGAAGAAAGTAAGGTTGACACCTGCGAACATAATGGCAAAGTGAATTTTTGTTCATGTGCTGTGAAGGGTGTAGCCTGTAAACAGGGGGAATCAGTGTACGAAAGCACCTACAATGGCGAATACAGCCCCCATAGACAGGACGTAGTGGAAGTGGGCAACTACGTAGTATGTGTCGTGGAGGACAATGTCGATGGATGAGTTGGCTAGGACGATCCCAGTTAGGCCGCCCACTGTGAATAGGAAAATGAACCCTAGGGCCCATAGTAGGGGAGTTTCTCATTTAATATTGCCGCCGTGAAGGGTTGCAAGTCAGCTAAAGACTTTTACTCCGGTTGGGATCGCGATGATTATAGTTGCTGATGTGAAGTAGGCTCGTGTGTCAACGTCCATTCCGACTGTAAATATGTGGTGGGCCCAGACGATAAAGCCTAGAAGGCCGATAGCTATTATTGCTCATACCATACCCATGTAGCCGAATGGTTCTTTTTTACCGGAGTAGTAAGCCACGATATGGGAGATTATTCCAAAGCCTGGGAGGATCAGAATATAGACTTCCGGGTGGCCAAAGAATCAGAATAGGTGTTGATATAGAATGGGGTCTCCTCCCCCTGCAGGGTCGAAGAATGTGGTGTTAAGGTTGCGATCTGTTAGGAGCATTGTAATGCCAGCAGCTAGGACGGGAAGAGAGAGGAGAAGCAGGACAGCTGTAATGAGCACGGCTCAGACAAAGAGGGGGATTTGGTACATAGAGACGGTCGGGGGTTTTATGTTGATGATCGTAGTGATAAAATTAATGGCCCCAAGAATTGAGGAGATTCCGGCCAGGTGGAGGGAAAAGATAGCCAGGTCAACGGATGCTCCTGCGTGGGCTAGGTTGCCGGCCAGAGGCGGATAAACGGTTCATCCAGTACCCGCACCAGCCTCAACTCCTGAAGAGGCAAGTAGCAGTAAGAAAGAAGGGGGAAGGAGTCAGAAACTCATGTTATTCATACGGGGGAATGCTATGTCTGGGGCGCCGATTATTAGGGGGATAAGTCAGTTTCCGAAGCCTCCGATCATGATAGGCATTACTATAAAGAAAATTATAACGAAGGCGTGTGCTGTTACGATGACATTGTAGATTTGGTCATCTCCCAGGAGGGTTCCGGGCTGGCTAAGTTCTGCCCGAATTAGCAGGCTCAGGGCTGTGCCTACTATGCCGGCTCAAGCACCAAATACTAGATAAAGGGTGCCAATGTCTTTGTGATTGGTCGAAAAGAATCAACGTGTAATTGCCACAGGTAAGATGGCTGGGGTTTAAGCGGTGGATTGTAGCCCCATAAACAGAGGTTTAAGTCCTCTTCTTACCAAGCTCCGAGGTGTTTACATGTCAGATTGCAAATCTGAAGAAGCGGGCTAACCCCCGCCGGGGCTTCCCCCGCCCCTCCTCCCCCGACGGGGCGGGGGAAGGATAGACAGATGCTCGCTGGTTGGAGTACTTAGCTGTTAACTAAGCGTTTGCGGGATCGAGGCCTGCCTGTCTAGAAGGGCTTTAGCTTAATTAAAGTGTCTGCTTTGCATGCAGTAGATGTGGGATAGTGTCCCGCAAGTCTTATCAGGAGCTGGGAGATTCTCACTCCCACTGAGGGCTTTGAAGGCCCTTGGTCTAGTTATTATCCTAAGTTCCTAGGGTGTTAATAGGGCTATTGCAGAGGGGGCCAGGGGTAGTAGGGAGATTGCGGCTGTGGTGGAGATGGCGAGGGGTATGGTGGGTTGGTTGGACTGGAAGCGTCACGGTGTTAAGCCAAGTGAATTGTTTGGGGAGGCGGTTAGGGTCATAGCATATGAGAGGCGGAGATAGAAGTATAGGCTTAGGAGGGCAGTTAATGCGGCGAGTGTGGCCAGAGGGGCAAGTTCTTGTTTGGTGAGTTCTTGCAGGATGAGTCATTTTGGTATAAAGCCTGTGAGAGGGGGTAGTCCTCCTAGGGAGAGTAGGGTTAGGGGGGCTAGTGCTGTAATAATGGGGGCTTTTGTTCAGGAGGTGGAGAGTATATTAATGTTTGTGGCTTTGTTAAGTTTGAACACGAGAAAGGCTGAAAATGTCATGATAAAGTAGGTGAGGAGGGCTAGGAGGGTCAGGGAGGGGGAGAATTGTAGTACTAAGATTATTCAACCGAGGTGGGCGATTGAGGAGTAAGCTAGAATTTTTCGTAGCTGGGTTTGGTTGAGGCCTGCTCATCCTCCAACGAGGGTGGAGAGAATTCCGAGAATTGTGATAGTTGCGGGATTAGAGGGGTGGATTTGGAGTAGGAGGGCAAAGGGGGCAAGTTTTTGTCAGGTGGAGAGGATCAGCCCGGTGGTTAGGTCTAGTCCTTGGAGCACTTCGGGGAGTCAGGAGTGCATGGGTGCTAGGCCAATTTTTAGTGCTAAAGCTAGGATGATTATAGTGGTGGGTAGGGGGTGGGTTATTTGTTGGATGTCTCACTGGCCTGAGAGTCAGGCGTTGGAGGTACTAGCGAATAGCAGTATGGCGGCCGCTGTGGCCTGGGTGAGGAAATATTTGGTGGTTGCTTCAACTGCTCGGGGGTGGTGGTGTTGGGCTATTAGGGGGATAATGGCTAGTGTATTGATTTCTAGGCCCATTCAAGCTAGGAGTCAGTGGGAGCTCATGAATGTAGTAGCGGTTCCTAGGCCCAGTCCAAAGATTAGGGTGGCTAAGATGTAGGGGTTCATTAGCAGAAGTAGGATTTTAACCTACATGGTTGGGGTATGGGCCCAAGAGCTTATTTAGCTGATCCTACTAGGGGGTGGTGTAGCGGAAGCACAAAGAGTTTTGAGCTCTTTAGCAGAGGTTCGAGACCTCTCCCTCTAAAATGAGAGCTGGGGGGATTTTAACCCCCATGATTTACTCTATCAAAGTAGTCCTTTAATTCAGGCACGGCTCTGTGGCCTAATGGCTGGGGGGAGTCCTGCGAAGGCAATTGGAAGGGCTAGGTGTCAGATGACGAGGGCGAGTGTGAGTGGGAGAAAGTTTTTTCAGATTAAGTGCATAAGCTGGTCGTATCGAAATCGGGGGTAGGAGGCCCGGACTCACAGGAAGACGATGGAGAGTAGGGCTGCTTTTGTTATTAAATTGATAGCCGTAAGTTCAGGTAGGGTTGGGATGTGTGAGGCGCCTAGGAATAGGGTTGCGGAGAGGGTGTTTATAAGGAGAATATTAGCGTATTCTGCCAGGAAGAATAAGGCGAATGGTCCTCCTGCATATTCTACGTTGAAGCCTGAGACTAGCTCGGATTCTCCTTCGGTTAGGTCAAAGGGGGCTCGGTTGGTTTCTGCTAGGGTGGAGATGTATCATATTGCGGCTAGAGGTCAGGCGGGGAGGAGGAGTCAGATGCTTTCTTGGGTTGTGTTGAAGGTTTGTAGTGTGAATCCCCCGGTGAGAATGATTACGGCGAGGAGGATAAGACCTAGGCTTACTTCATAGGAGATGGTTTGGGCTACGGCCCGGAGGGCCCCGATGAGGGCGTATTTGGAGTTGGATGCTCATCCTGATCCTAAAATTGAATAGACTGCAAGGCTAGACAGTGCTAGAATGAATAGAATACCTAGGTTTAAGTCGACTATGGGGTAGGGAAGGGGTATGGGGGTTCAAAGAGAGAGGGCTAGGGTAAGGGCTAGTATAGGAGTGAGGAGAAATAGGACTGGTGAGGCGGTTGAGGGGCGGACTGGTTCTTTGATAAATAGTTTTACCCCGTCGGCAATGGGTTGTAGGAGTCCATAAGGCCCGACAATATTTGGTCCTTTCCGTAGTTGTATGTAACCGAGAACTTTTCGTTCAATGAGGGTAAGGAAGGCTACAGCTAGGAGAACGGGTACGATTAGGGCTAGGGGGTTGATGATGTAGGAGATAAGTGAGGAGGTCATAGTTAAGGAGAGGACTTGAACCTCTGTGGAAAGGGCTTAGGCCTTTTGCAAAAAGCCGGGCTCTGCCACCTTAACGTGCCGTTTTCTTGGGCGGAGGGATATGCCTTTTACCTAGTTGATATGTTTTCATTAGGTAGAGGTGGGGCGTACTTTAAGCATGGGCCTCTTCTTTTCGGTCCTTTCGTACTAGAAAAGATCATTTCATAGATAGAAACCGACCTGGATTACTCCGGTCTGAACTCAGATCACGTAGGACTTTAATCGTTGAACAAACGAACCCTCAATAGCGGCTGCGCCATTAGGATGTCCTGATCCAACATCGAGGTCGTAAACCCCCTTGTCGATATGGGCTCTAGAAGGGGATTGCGCTGTTATCCCTGGGGTAACTTGGTTCGTTAATCGGCTTTGCCGGATCTCTATTGGTCAGATATTCTGTTGCTTAGAACTGTGGCTCTTAGTTGTGGGAGACAAAGAAGAGAAAGATCTTCGAGGGATTGTTGCTCCCATTCCACGTGGAGGGTTTTTTAATTTCCTCACGGTCGCCCCAACCGAAGACATGGGAGCAGCATCCAATCAGTTTATTCCTTTAGTTTGGGGTGTTTAACATGGTCTGCTCTGGCGTCTAAAGCTCCACAGGGTCTTCTCGTCTTATGTTTGTATCCCCGCTTCTGCACGGGGGGATCAATTTCATTGACTAGAAAAAGGAGACAGTTAAGCCCTCGTTTTACCGTTCATACAGGTCTCCATTTAAAAGACAAGTGATTACGCTACCTTCGCACAGTCAAAATACTGCGGCCGTTAAACACATGGTCACTGGGCAGGTTGGACCTCTTATTTTTGGTTAGCAAGAGGCGATGTTTTTGGTAAACAGGCGAGGCTTGTTGTGTATTTGCCGAGTTCCTTCTTTTTCCTTTTGTCTTTCCCGAGGTGCATACCAGTGTGGGGTTAACGGTTATATTATTAGGCGATTTTCTTGTTCACTTGGTTTGCCTCCTAATGCCCTCTTGGTGTGGGGCCGTTTAAATATCGATGGGGGGTCCGTTTCGATTTACACTTATGCGGGGAGAGAGGGTGTGACTCTCTTATTACTCATATTAGCATGGACACCCCCATGGTTGCATGGGGCGGCCTGATAAGTTTAGGGGGATAAGATTGGGTTATCGGGATTTTTGGGGAAGAGGATGTCTGAGCTTGAACGCTTTCTATTTGGATGGCTGCTCTTAGGCCCACCAGAACATATTTCCTTGGTATATTTTGATCTTTACCCACCTGGTAAAGTTGTGTCTTGGTTCAAAGGGGCTGTACCCCCTTTGACTAACTCTCGCGGTGTTCTTTAGTATCTGTTGGGGTGGGGTGAATGGAGAAGCCGGGAGGCTGAACTTATATCCAGTTTTCAGGCAACCAGCTATTGCTAGGTTCGGTAGGTCTGTCACCTCTACTCAAAGCTCTTCCCACTCTTTTGCCACAGAGACGGGTTTGCCCTATAGATAGGCTGTCTTGGAGTAGCTCACGCTAGTTTCGGGGAGTCAAACTAAAGTGCTCTTTGCTTGGGGTTTCTGGCTAAATCATGATGCAAAAGGTACAAGAGGTAATCTCTGCTTTTTTAGACTTTACTGGGCTGTTTCATCTCTCTTTCAGCTTTCCCTTGCGGTACTTTTTCTATTGCGCCGTGGTTCCTTTTCTATCGCCTATACTAGGGGGGAGAAATGGTTTGGTTGGATGGGGGTTGTGTATTTGGGGTTATTTATGGTGATTTGTTGTTTTTGGTTGGGTGGGCTAGCTAATAGGTGTCAGGGCGACCCGATTTGCACGGGGGACTTCTCGGTGTAAGGGAGACGCTTTTCTAGTTTAGCTACACTCTGGTTTTTCCAAGCACATCTTCCGGTACGCTTACCATGTTACGACTTTCCTCCCCTATCGCAGGTATCTTGTTTTAAAGTAAGTTGTTTTATATTAGCTCGGGGAGGGTGACGGGCGGTGTGTGCGCGCTTTAGAGCCAGGTTTCAGCGGGACTCTCTATTTCCTGCTTACTACTAAATCCGCCTTCAATAATATACATGCATGTTTCAATGCATCATTCGTGTTCTCTAATTTAGAGAATGTAGCCCATTTCTTCCCCTCTCATACGCTACACCTCGACCTGACGTTTTGGGCTGTGCCAACTTTGCTCACTATTAATCCTTCACAGGGTGAGCTGACGACGGTGGTATATAGGCGGAAAGGAACAAGGGAGGGTGAGGTTGAACGGGGGTTATCGGTTCTAGAACAGGCTCCTCTAGGTGGATGTAAAGCACCGCCAAGTCCTTTGGGTTTTGAACTAATGTTTGTAATTCCCGGGCGGATTGTAGGTGTAGGGTACAATCAATGTTTAAGGCTAAGCATAGTGGGGTATCTAATCCCAGTTTGTTTCTTAGCTTTCGTGGGTTCAGGTGTAGTAAAGCCACTTTCGTAGTTGGGCTTCATACTCTCGCATGCGCGTATAACAGCTTAGAGAGCGTTCGGCTTTATTTTTTGTAATCCCTAACCACTCTTTACGCCGTTGTCTGTCAGCTTGAGCCTCATCGTATAGCCGCGGTGGCTGGCACGAGTTTTACCGGCCCTCTTAGCTTTAACTAAGTCAAGTTTGCACTTATAGTTTAATGTTACTCACTGCTGGATTCCCTTGGGGGTGTGGCTGAGGCAAGGTGTCATGGGCCAAGATATGGCTTGTGCCTGATACCGGCTCCTTGTCCCCAGGCGGGGGATCAAGGGCATTCTCACGGGGGCGCGGATACTTGCATGTGTAAGTTTAGCTACAGTTGACAGTAAAGCCGGGACCAAACTTTTGTGCTTGCGGGCCTTTCTAGGGGCCATCTTAACATCTTCAGCGTTATGCTTTACATAAGCTACGCTAGC